GACCAGCCCGGTAGTCTGCCTGAAAACCAACTCATCACTTCGTATTATCTGAATCTAAAAGAACCAGTCAAGATATACTAAATCAGTCATATCTTTGTAACAACTGAAATTTTTTTGAATAAACTTTCATTCTAAGTTTAAAGCAAAATACAGAATAGAATAGGATGCGGGTGGAAGGATGAGAGAAAGAGATAAAAAATACCTATGATATAGAATTCTAATATGTAAGGTCTGCGAGTCATCTCATAAAAGACAGTGTAATAAAGCATCAATACGAATTGATTTATATCCATAATGAAATATTAAATGAATCTACGTAATAGAGTAATAGAAAAAAATCAAGAGCTTCGAGCCAATAAAGACTAAGAAGGTTGACTCAAGAATAAATTCGATTGTGAGCTCCGTTGTAAAATTCTGACCTAACCATTAAGTACGAAGCGGTGGGAACGATGAAACCTGTGAATACAAAAGATTTTATTGAACAGCTGAATCTTACTGATTCACTAGTTGGGATGGCGAAATAAACCGGAAATAAATTCATCTATTATAAGAAGTCACGAACAAGTGCTACGACTGAAATGAAGATTGCAAGAGTCAATATTCGCCCGCGAAAACTTTCCCTTTTTTTATTAGTAAGCTTGTATATTGTATATAAGGACAAAATAAAGATTTATTAGAACGTTTTTATAAAAAATTTTATAAAAACGTTCTAAATTGAAATTTAATTTTGAATACTTTTTTATTTTATTCGCGAGGAGCCGGATGAGAAGAAACTCTCACGTCCAGTTCTGTAGCAGAGATGGAATTCCGAACCAACCATCAACTATAACCCGAAAAGAACTAGATTCCGTAAACAACATAGAGGAAGAATGAAGGGAATATCTTATCGAGGTAATCATTTTTGTTTCGGTAAATATGCGCTTCAAGCACTTGAACCCGCTTGGATCACATCTAGACAAATCGAAGCAGGTCGACGAGCAATGACACGAAATGCACGCCGCGGCGGAAAAATATGGGTCCGTATATTTCCCGATAAACCAGTTACAGTAAGACCGGCCGAAACACGTATGGGTTCAGGGAAAGGATCCCCTGAATATTGGGTAGCTGTTGTTAAGCCGGGACGAATACTATATGAAATAGGTGGAGTAACCGAAAATATAGCCAGGCGGGCTATTTTAATAGCAGCATCCAAAATGCCTATACGAACTCAATTTATTATTTCAGGATAAAAATGCCAAACCGGCAGAACTGGGTCTTGGGATGAAACAAAACCGCAGGTTTCTTTTTTAGCCAAAAAATATTTCTTTTATTTTCTTCATCCTTTGTATTGAAAGAATATACTAAAAATATGATTCAACCTCAGACCCATTTAAATGTAGCGGATAACAGCGGGGCTCGAGAATTGATGTGTATTCGCATTCTAGGGGCTAGTAATCGCCGATATGCTCATATTGGTGACGTTATTGTTGCTGTGATCAAAGAAGCAGTACCAAACATGCCCCTAGAAAAATCTGAAGTAGTCAGGGCTGTCATTGTTCGTACCTGTAACGAACTTAAACGTGACAGCGGCATGATAATACGATATGATGACAATGCTGCAGTTGTGATTGATCAAGAAGGAAATCCAAAAGGAACTCGCATTTTTGGTGCAATCCCGCGGGAATTGAGACAATTAAATTTTACTAAAATAGTTTCATTAGCTCCCGAGGTATTATAAGCTACTGAGGTATTATAAAATGAGATCGTAATGTCCTTGAGGTATTTAAAATAAATCGATTAAGAATTAGATTAATTAATAGATTGTGTCTCACGCATATATCTTGAAAAATTAATATTCATAAACTAATAAAAACAAGAAAAACATGTTGATTATATCCAATTTTGAGGCACCAATAAATTTAGTTTATCATGGGTAGAGACACTATTGCTGAGATAATAAGCTCTATACGAAATGCTGGTAGGGATAGAAAACGAGTTGTTCGTATACCATCGATTAATATTTCCGAAAATATTGTTAAAATACTTTTCCGAGAAGGTTTTATCGAAAACGTCAGAAAACACCGAGAAAAAAACAAATATTTTTTGGTTTTAACCCTGCGACATCGAAGGAATAGGAAAAAACCCTATAAAATTTTTTTAAATTTAAAGCGGATCAGTCGACCTGGCCTACGAATCTATTCTAACTCTCAACGAATTCCTAGAATTTTAGGTGGGATGGGGATTGTAATTCTTTCTACCCCGAGAGGTATAATGACAGACCGCGAGGCTCGACTAGAAGGAATCGGCGGAGAAATTTTGTGTTATATATGGTAATCCTTTTAATATTGAAATGTGATCCAAAATCTCTTCCTGTTTGTAAAAAAAAAGCAAGGGTATGAGTTATCTAATGCCGTTTCTCCTACACTAGCTGAGGCTTCAAGGAGGCTTGGCCTGAAATGAAAGAACAAAAATGGATCCATGAAGGTTTAATTACTGAATCGCTTCCCAACGGCATGTTCCG